CTATCTAAGTATTAAGATAGTGGTAGAAAGAGTACCATGCCGGGTCTGGACTTCAAACGGTTTTGCTTTAACCATGTTATGTTAATGGTCCACATCGTTGGTTGATAGAGAATCAAAATAGAGTTACCAACGAATCACGAAATGCTATGGTTCTTATATATGATTTATTAATTGATTCAGAAGTAATTCGCGAGATCCTGCATCTTTCTTTACTAGGTATAACAAAAAAAGGCGCAGCTGGTGTAATCCAACCTCTTCTTGAAATAAACAACTCGCACACACTCCCTTTCCAAAAAAGATTAATACACCAATCACTACGCTTAGATTTATTGGATTTGTTGCTAAAATATCGGTATTAAACCCGAAACTCCCGGCGGATGGCCAGTGACCCAAGGAAACGAAAGAATCGGTTACATTTTTCATATGATCTCCTCATATAGATATACTAAAAAATCGAACAGAATTCTTTGTTGTATTACTTCACTTTTTTCCTATTTCTAAATAGAAAATAAATTTAAAAATCTATGCAATTGAAAAATGAATTTTATTTTTTCAATTGAGATTTCCAATAATAAGAATACTTATTTGATAGAATTAGGCATAGGTACCGGGTTTTCATGTCAATTTCGAAATACCTCCTTTGTTGGAATACTTCCTAAGAGGTTTTCCGTTAGATTAAGAGGGGGAAGGAAGAAAGCGAGTCGGTAACGCTAATTCCTCATCCTTAAATCAGTCCTTCCCATAAGTTATTTTCTCAACGAATAAGTGATTTTAGGAGCGACATGTTGATAGAATGTAATGCGAAAAAGCAAGTGGCAAGTCGAAGGTAATAAACTCAAAAAGACGTATCAAAGTATTTTTCGTATTAAACAAATGGATTTGCAAATAAAAGCGCTAATGCTACAACCAGTCCATAAATTGTTAAAGCTTCCATAAAAGCCAAACTAAGCAATAAAGTACCTCGTATTTTGCCCTCTGCCTCGGGCTGTCTCGCAATACCTTCTACAGCTTGGCCCGCAGCAGTACCTTGACCAACTCCAGGTCCAATAGAAGCAAGCCCTACGGCCAATCCAGCAGCAATAACAGAAGCGGCAGAAACAAGTGGATTCATGATAAGTTCCTCGCAAAAAAAAAATAGTTAATGATACAATCAACCAAATAAATATCAATTATTTTTTAATTATTCCATCACTAAGATTCATCTAGTCGAGGTATCTAATAACTCAAAATAAAAATAGTAAGATTATTGAACCATCAGATCTTCAGAAAAAATTGATCTTTTTGAGTTCCTATTTGTGGGGTCTTTTTGAATCCATACAACTTTCATTTTTCCATTTCCTTGTTTCTAAGCGTGCTTTGAATTTTTGGATCTTTTTTTGTCTTGATTTGATCTGTTTATTCATTCAATTCACAGTCATAAAAATAAGGACTTCTATTAGTATCCCTGTCTAAATTAAAAAGAAAGAAAAGATTAGTTCATATATAATTAGTCAATATCGAATATAAAATATACATGTATTTCTTCCATAACGTAAACTAAGTTAACTATTCTATTTTAGATTCACTAGATAGAATCTTTCGGCTACAAGAGTTTACTTATTTATAGCCATTACATATAGCCAGTTTGGGCCCTCTATCCTAATGAATACTTTTTTTTATTATATAAACCGTATTTTTATAGTAATGTTCCCTATATAAATTGCATATCATATATTGCCTTGTCTAAGCGACCCTTTCGAAAACGAATCAATGATGACCCTCCATGGATTCGCCTATATAAGCTGCAGCTAAAGTTGCAAAAATAAGAGCCTGAATACCGCTTGTAAATAATCCAAGGAACATAACGGGTATAGGAACCACTAAAGGTACTAAAGAAACAAGAACAACAACGACTAATTCATCCGCTAATATATTTCCGAAAAGTCGAAAACTCAGCGATAGAGGTTTTGTAAAATCTTCTAAGATGTTAATGGGTAAAAGAATGGGAGTTGGTTGAATATATTTACCAAAATAAGCTAATCCTTTTTTTGTAAGACCCGCATAGAAATATGCCACTGACGTGAGTAAAGCTAAAGCAACAGTAGTATTTATATCATTCGTGGGTGCGGCTAACTCCCCACGAGGTAACTGTATTAATTTCCAAGGTAAAAGAGCCCCTGACCAATTCGAAACAAAAATAAATAGAAACATAGTTCCAATAAACGGAACCCAGGGGCGATATTCTTCTCCAATCTGAGTTTTGCTCACGTCTCGAATAAATTCAAGGACATATTCGAAAAAATTCTGACCGTCTGTCGGAATGGTTTGTGGATTCCGAACAGCTATAATGGCTGAACCTAATAAGATAGCAATTACAACCCAAGAAGTAATAAGTACTTGGCCATGGACTTGGAAACTCCCTATTTGCCAATAGAAATGTTGACCTACTTCCACACCAGATAGTTCGTATAATCCCCTTAGTTTATTGATTGAACATGATAGAACATTCATATTGTCGTCCTCTGACAGAAATATAACTTGAAATGAAATTATTTTGATTCAACCATTTATTTCTCGACTTGTCTACTTGAATCGTAGATTTGTGAAACCAACTAATCGCATAATATACCCAGGTCTTTTTATATCTATATCTTTTTTGAGATTCCGGAATAGAAAAAGATTTGACTATTTTATTACTATTTACTTTACTAGAATAATATTATTATTCTAGTAAAGTAAATAGTAATTATAAGAATTATAGAGTTCACGAAATAATTTTTGATTTTAGTATGAATCAAAGATTTCTTATATAGCTAGAACGTCCCTCACAAATTGCGAATACTAATTTTGTGAGAATTAATCGGATTGAAGCGATAGCGTCATCGTTTGCCGGAATCGAAATATCTGCGAGATCGGGGTCACAATTTGTATCGATTAAACAAATTGTTGGAATTCCCAAAGTAATACATTCTCGAAGGGCTGTATATTCTTCTTGCTGATCCACAATGATTACAATATCAGGTAACCCTGTCATATATTTAATCCCACCCAGATATGTTTGCAAGTGAGATAATTGTCTTTTCAACATGGCTTCATCTCTCTTTGGAAGACGGGCGAGTCTACCCGTCTTTTCTTCCATTCTCAAGTCTCTGAACTTATGAAGTCTCGTTTCGGTAGTGGACCAGTTGGTTAACATACCCCCAAGCCATTTTTTATTAACATAATGACATCGAGCCCGTATTGCAGCCCGTGCTACTGAATCAGCTGCTTTATTTTTTGTCCCAACAATTAAAAATTGTTTTCCTCTATTTGCTGCATCAAAAACTAAATCACAAGCTTCTGATAAAAAACGAGCAGTTCTAGTAAGATTTGTAATATGAATACCTTTACGTTTTGCAGAGATATAAGGCGACATTCTAGGATTCCATTTCCTAGTACCATGACCAAAATGAACTCCCGCTTCCATCATTTCTTCCAAAGTGATGTTCCAATATCTTCTTGTCATTTCTCCCCACACTTCCTCTTTTTTTTATTTCAAAAAAGAGATGAGGTATCTTGAAATAAATAATTGTTCCGACGGAACCTTCTCTTCTACCGCGGATTGATCATTGATACAGATACACAATCCAAGCCTTGAATTTCTTTCTATTCGTTACTATCTTGATTATTTTATTACTCAATTTATAAAAATTAAATGACCATCAAAAATACAGATAATTCAAAGGGTTGAGTCTGTTCTTACAAATCATTCAATCCCATAAATAATTATTTTGATGTATCATGGAAATTCTTTGAAACACAAGATGTAAATAATTCTCTGTGGTAAAAAAAACGATCTCTTATTTCCCCTTCGAATAGATTCTTCTTTTTTGTTTTGAAAGGAATACTCTTCTGTTTCCTTGAACGGTGTACTAATCTTTTGAATCCCGTACCGACGGGTATCATCCCCCCCAGAACAACGTTTTCTTTTAGACCTTTCAACCAATCGATACGACCTCGGAGAGCAGCTTTTGCTAAAACTCGAGCAGTTTCTTGAAAACTCGCTTCGGATATAAAACTTTGCGTATTTAGAGATGCTCTCGTTATTCCCAATAATAGGGCTCGGTAACATATCGCTTCTTCCAAAGCACGCCCCATTCGTTCTGCCCGCAACAATCCAATGAGTTCGCCGGGTAAAAAAACATTAGACATTCCGTCTTCTGAAACCAATACTTTTGATGTTATTTGACGTACAATAATTTCTATATGCCTATTATGGATTTGCACCCCTTGGGATCGATAAACCTTTTGGATCTTATTAACCAAAGACATACGACTTTGCACTATAGTTAGCTCAGCGCCAATCAAGAATCCCCAAGGAATTCCAAGAATTCTTGGTATACGCTCGTTCCAATCATCAATTCTCTTTTCGAGATTCATCGATATTGACTCAAGCGAACGAACTTCTAAAACTTGTTCTACCTTTGGAAGACCTTGCGTTATATCACCAGACCTCGATTTTTCATATATAAATGTAACTAATGTATCTCCTTTATCAAGGATTTCCCCATAATGACCATGAACAGTTGCTCCCGGGGTGGCTAAATAAGGCTTAGCGGATCTTAATACTAAAGAGTCGATTTGAACAATTAGAATTTGACCCGCCTTTAAGCATGGTCCTTTTTTAGCAATACATAAATTTTCACAAATCAATTGTCCAAGACTCATTTTTGGTGATTTCTCTTCACAATAATTATTAGTAAAACAATACCAATTCAATGCGAATGGATTGAAAATTATGTTACTGCATGGATCGGGATTATAAATTGTTCCACTTTCGTCGATTAAATAATATTGAAGTACTTGAAAAATTTGTTTTAAATTGTCAAGTTGCAAATGGTTAGTTAAAAAAATCTGATTATGAGTTATTAAATGGTAAAATGAATCATAATTCCTAATGGAAAGGGCTGTTCCTAAAGGACCCGACGAATTCCTAATTGGAATTAGGGGATTTTTTTTACTTGACTCTTTGTGATATTTTA